ACAGTGGCATTTTGATACCACCAGGAAAGACAAATTACAAGGAATCAAAAAATTTGAAAAATTGGATCTATGTCCAACGGATCACCCCTACCAAGAAAAAAAAGTTTTTTGTTTTGGTTCGACCCGTAGTCACATATGAAATAACGGATGGTATAAATTTAGCAACACTTTTCCCTCAGGATCTGTTGCAGGAAAGGGATAATGTGCGACTTCAAGTTGTCAATTATATCTTTTATGGAAATGGCAAAGCCACTCGGGAAATTTCTGACACAAACATTCAATTAGTTCGTACTTGTTTAGTATTGAATTGGAACCAAGACAAAAAAAGTTCTTCTATCGAAGAGGCCGGGGCTTCCCTTGTTGAAGTAAGGACAAATGGTATGATTCGAGATTTTATAAGGATCGATTTAGCAAAATTCGCTTTTTCGTATATGGGGAAAAGGAATGATCCCTTATTTTTTAATGATGATGGACCATATCATACCAATATGAATCCATTTTATTCCATTTTTTCAAAGACAAAACTTCAAAAATCATTTAACCAAAATCAAGGAACTGTTCGTACGTTGTCGGGTAAAAATAAGGAATGTCAACCTTTTCTAATTTTGTCATCATCCAATTGTTTTCGAATAGGTCCATTCACATTCAACGGTGTAAAATATCACAAAGAATCGATTAAAAAAGATCACCTAATTCCAATTAGGAATTCATTGGGTCCTTTAGGAGCAGCCCTTCAATTTGCGAATTTTTTTTCATTTTACTATTTAATAACTCATAATCAGACCTTGGTAACTAATTATTTACAACTTGACAATTTAAAACAAACCTTTCAAGTACTTAATTTTAAATATTATTTAATGGATGAAAATGGGAGAATTTATAATCCCGATCCATGCAGTAACATCATTTTGAATCCATTAAAATTGAATTGGTATTTTCTTCATTACAATTTTTGTGAAGAGACATCCACAAAAATTTGTCTTGGACAATTTCTTTGCGAAAATGCATGCATAGCCAAACACCAACCGCACTTAAAATCGGGTCAAGTTCTAATTGTTCAATTTGACTCTGTAGTAATAAGATCGGCTAAGCCTTATTTGGCCACCCCAGGAACAAGAGTTCAAAGTCATTATGGGGAAATCATTTATGGAGGGGATATATTAGTTACATTTATATATGAAAAATCGAGGTCTAGTGATATAACACAAGGTCTTCCAAAAGTGGAACAAGTCTTAGAAGCTCGTTCGATTGATTCAATATCCATGAATCTAGAAAGTAGGATTAATGATTGGAACAAACATATAACAAGAATTCTAGGGAATTCTTGGGGATTCTTGATTGGAGCTGAGCTAACTATGGCGCAAAGTCGTATTTCTTTGGTTAATAGGATCCAAAGGGTTTATCGATCCCAGGGGGTGCAGATCCATAATAGGCATATAGAACTTATTGTACGTCAAATAACATCAAAAGTCTTGGTTTCAGAAGATGGAATGTCTAATGTTTTTTTGCCCGGAGAACTAATTGGGTTGTTGCGGGCGGAACGAACGGGGCGCGCTTTGGAAGAAGCGATCTGCTATCGAGCTATCTTATTGGGAATAACGAAAGCATCTCTAAATACTCAAAGTTTTATATCCGAAGCGAGTTTTCAAGAAACTGCTCGAGTTTTAGCAAAAGCAGCTCTCCGGGGCCGGGTCGATTGGTTGAAAGGACTAAAAGAAAACGTTGTTCTGGGGGGGATGATACCTGCCGGTACCGGATTCAAGGGATTCGTACACCGTTCAAATCAACAAAAGAACATTTCCTTGAAAACAAAAAAAAAGAATCTATTCGAGGGAGAAATGAGAGATATTTTGTTTTACCATAGAGAATTATTTGATTCTTGTCTTTCAAAGAATTTCCACGATAGACCAAAACAGCAATGATTTCTGGGATTTAATACAAGAGATTCATCCTTTTTATCTTCTCTGTATTTGTTATGGTTATTTAATTTAGTAATAAAATAAAGAAATTCAAATAATAACAAATAGAAAGAAATTAGTGGTTTGGGTTGTGTATCAATGGCCAATCCGCCTTAGAAAAGAAGGTTCCGTTGGAACAATTACTTATTTCAGGATACCTCGTCTCTTTATTAAATAAAAAAAGGGAAAGTGTGGGGAGAAATGACAAGAAGATATTGGAACATCAATTTGGAAGAGATGATGGAGGCGGGAGTTCATTTGGGTCACGGGATTCGAAAATGGAATCCTAGAATGGCACCTTATATCTCTGCAAAACGGAAGGGCATTCATATTATAAATCTTACTAGAACTGCTCGTTTTTTATCAGAGGTCTGTGATTTAGTTTTTGATGCAGCAAGCAGAGGAAAACAATTTTTAATTGTTGGGACAAAATGGAAAGTAGCTGGTTCAGTAGCACGGGCTGCAATAAGGGCTCGATCCCATTATGTTAATAAAAAGTGGCTTGGAGGTATGTTAACGAATTGGTCCACTACAAAAAGGAAACTTCAAAAATTCAGGGACTTGAGAGTGGAACAAAAGACGGGGAGACTCGCCCGTCTTCCGAAGAGAGATGCAGCCATGTTGAAGAGACAATTATCTCACTTGAAAAGATATCTGGGTGGGGTTAAATATATGACAGAGTTACCTGATATTGTAATCATCGTTGATCAACAAGAAGAATATAAGGCCCTTCGAGAATGTATTACTTTGGGAATTCCAACGATTTGTTTAATCGATACAAATTGTGATCCGGATCTCGCAGATATTTCGATTCCGGCGAACGATGATTCTAGAGCTTCAATCCGATTAATTCTTACCAAATTAGTATTTGCAATTTGTGAGGGCCGCTTATATAAGAAATCCTTGATTCAAGATAAAATCAAAAATTGACTTCGTAAACTCGATAATAGAATCGGTTACTATTCCTGAATCTCAAAAAATATATAAAAACGACTGGGGATTTTATGTGATTAATCGGTATCCTAAATATAAAATTCAAGTAGACAAGTCGAGAAATAGATAATAGATGGTTGAATCAAAATAATTTCTTTTAAAGTGATATTTCAGTCAGAGGACAATATGAATGTTCTATCATACTCAATCAACACGCTAAAGGGGTTATACGATATATCCGGTGTGGAAGTAGGCCAACATTTCTATTGGCAAATAGGGGGGTTCCAAATCCATGGCCAGGTACTTATTACTTCTTGGGTTGTAATTGCTATCTTATTAGGTTCAGCTGCTATAGCTGTTCGGAATCCACAAACCATTCCGACTGGCGGTCAGAATTTCTTTGAATATGTCCTTGAATTCATTCGAGACGTGAGCAAAACTCAAATTGGAGAAGAATATCGCCCCTGGGTTCCCTTTATTGGGACTATGTTTCTATTTATTTTTGTTTCTAATTGGTCAGGGGCTCTTTTACCTTGGAAAATCATACAGTTACCTCACGGGGAGTTAGCCGCACCCACGAATGATATAAATACTACTGTTGCTTTAGCTTTACTAACGTCGGTAGCCTATTTCTATGCGGGTCTTACAAAAAAAGGATTAGGTTATTTTGGTAAATACATTCAACCAACTCCAATTCTTTTACCCATTAACATCTTAGAAGATTTCACAAAACCTCTATCACTTAGTTTTCGACTTTTCGGAAATATATTAGCGGATGAACTAGTCGTTCTTGTTCTTGTTTCTTTAGTACCTTTAGTGGTTCCTATACCTGTCATGTTCCTCGGATTATTTACAAGCGGTATTCAGGCTCTTATTTTTGCAACTTTAGCCGCAGCTTATATAGGCGAATCCATGGAGGGCCATCATTGATTAGTCTTAGAAAGAGTCCTTTTTTTAGCTTAGATCAAGGCAATATATGTGTGGCTCAAGATACTCTATTCTATCAGGATAATCTCTTTCTATTTTCTAAATATACAAATAGAGTCTACGATAATAGAAAAACGATCTTCGAGAAGTTTCAACTAAAGGGGAGTTGGTTAGTAGAGAGGGGTCGCGCCAGGTATGATGTGTAATCCAATGGCTATAAGTTAACTCTTGTAGATTAGATGTTTCGAAGAATGATTCGAAAATCCGATTGAATTTAAGATAGAATGGGCAGTTTACGTTATGGAAGAAAGATATGTATATTTGATATTGGATATTGACAAGTTATATACGAACTAATATTTATATTTCATTAGCCCTACTTGTCTAAATTAAGATAGGTATGATATGCCAGTCGAAGCCCTTCCGTTTCGTTTATGACTGTAAATTGAATGAATAAACAGAGAAAATAAAGAAAAAGATCGAAGAATGATTAGAAAAGGAAATGAAAAAACTCAAGTTGGATTGATTCGGAAAGACTCTACAAATAGGAAATAAAAAAGATGAAGTCTTTCTAATGATCTAATGATTCAATAATATTCTTATTTCTATTTCAATTTGGAGTTTTTAGTTATTTTGACTAGATGAATATTAGCAATAGAATAATTAAGTCATAATTCATTGGTTGATTGTATCATTAACCATTTCTTTTTTTTTTTTGTTTGAGGAACCTATCATGAATCCACTGATTTCTGCCGCTTCCGTTATTGCTGCTGGATTGGCTGTAGGACTTGCTTCTATTGGGCCTGGAATTGGTCAAGGTACTGCTGCGGGCCAAGCTGTAGAGGGTATTGCGAGACAGCCCGAGGCAGAGGGAAAAATACGAGGTACTTTATTGCTTAGTTTGGCCTTTATGGAAGCTTTAACAATTTATGGATTGGTTGTAGCATTGGCGCTTTTATTTGCGAATCCTTTTGTTTAATCCGAGAAAAGAAAAAGAAATAGGGGAAATACATATTTCTTTTCGCGTATTGGACTTGCAGGTTGCTTTTTCACATTATATCAAAATATCGTTCCCACACAATTACTTATTCGTTGAGAAACTAACCTGCGGGAAGGACTGATTTGAGGATGAGGAATTAGTGTTACTCACTTCCTTTCTTCCTTCCCCTTTTTAGTCCAAAG